GGAGCATTTGCCTATTTATATAACGGATCGTATGGTAGGACATAAATTGGGAGAATTTGCACCTACTCTAAATTTCCGGGGGCATGCGAAAAATGATAATAGATCCCGTCGTTAATAATTAATTAAAAAATAATAAAATATAGATGCTTATCGTTCATTAATGAGAGGTGAATCTTATGATACAGAAGAGAAAGGTGAAGAAATATACAGAAGTATACACTTTAGGTCAACATATATGTATGTCTGCTCACAAAGCGAGAAGAGTAATTGATCAAATTCGTGGGCGGTCCTATGAAGAAACACTTATGATACTAGAACTTATGCCTTATCGAGCATGTTATGCCATTTTAAAATTGGTTTATTCTGCAGCAGCAAATGCTAATCACAATAAGGGTTTGAACGAAACAAGTTTAATCATTAGTAAAGCCGAAGTCAACGAGGGCACAACTGTGAAAAAATTAAAGCCCCGGGCTCGAGGACGGGGTTATCCTATAAAAAGATCCACTTGTCATATAACTATTGTATTGAAAGATATATCTTTAGATGAAGAGGAAGAAATAGATAAAAGGAAATTCTATAAATTAGAGCTGAGGAATACTTAAAGGAAGAATATTTTATATTATAAAAAATACAAATACGCTATATTATGTTATGCTTAAAAAAAATCGAATGAATAAAAAAAAAATACAAACAGATGTCACGTTTCACGATATATATAGTAGTGGGGGATTATGGGACAAAAAATAAATCCACTTGGTTTCAGACTTGGTGCAACCCAAGGTCATCATTCTCTTTGGTTTGCACAACCAAAAAATTATTCAAAGGATCTACAAGAAGATCAAAAAATACGAGATTGTATCAAAAATTATGTGCAAAATAATATGAAAATATCCTCTAATGTAGAGGGAATTGCACGTATAGAGATTCAAAAAAGAATTGATTTGATTCAGGTCATAATCTATATGGGATTCCCCAAGTTATTAATAGAAGACAGGACTCGAAGAATCGAAGAATTACAGACGCATGTACAAAAAGAACTCAATTGTGTAAACCGAAAACTCAACATTGCTATTACAAGAATTGCAAATCCTTACGGGCACCCCAATATTCTTGCAGAATTTATAGCCGGACAATTAAAGAATAGAGTTTCATTTCGCAAAGCAATGAAAAAAGCTATTGAATTAACTGAACAGGCAGGTACAAAAGGGATTCAAGTACAAATTGCAGGGCGTATCGACGGAAAAGAAATTGCACGTGTTGAATGGATCCGAGAAGGTAGAGTTCCTCTACAAACCATTCGAGCTAAAATTGATTATTGTTCCTATGCAGTTCGAACTATCTATGGGGTATTAGGCATCAAAATTTGGATATTTGTAGACGAGGAATAATAAGAACTTACTTGACTTATATTTAGTTCTATCTGGTGATAAAACAAAAAACAAAAAATGGCAAACTCTTTCATTCTTTTTCTGGTAAATAATAAAAAAAAAAAAAAGAACAATTCTATAAGGTTGAATAAAAATTCGATTAATCATTTGATATAATTGCTATGCTTAGTGTGTGACTCGTTGGTTTTTTTAGGGTTGGGATTCAAAAAAATGGACAGCCCATAGTACAAACTGATAACTATAGAACTAATAACCAACTCATCACTTCGTGTTATCTGGATAGAAAGAACCAGTCAAGATATGATATATAAGTCATATCATTGTAGCAACTGAAATCTTTTTTACATAAACAAACAAAAAAAATCTGATTATGGGTTGTAAAGCAATATAAAGTATACAGATAAATGGAAGGGTGAGAGAAAGATAGAAAAAGAATATTAATGATATATAATTCCAATATGTAAGGTCTATGAGTCATCTCATATAAAGGGAATGTAATAAAGCATCAATACTGATTGATCCATAATTAGACAAATCCGTGCATAGAACACAAAATCAAGAGCCCCGAGCCAATAAAGACTGAGAAGGTTGACTCAAGAATAAATTTAATTGGAGGCTCCGTTGTAAAATTCAGACCTAATCATTAATCGAGAAGTGGTGGGAACGACAGAACCTGTGAATGCATAAGATTCTATTGAAAACGAATCCTAATGATTCATTGAGTAGGATGGCGGAACGAACCAGAAACCTATTCATTTATTCTGAGAGGTCATGTCATAGACTAATCTTACAACTGAATGTTGAAAGAGTAAATATTCGCCCGCGAATTTTTTTTATTTCTAAATTTGAGTCGATTCGAAATAAAAGGAAAAACAAAATAAAGATTCATTATAACGTTCTACCAAAACGACATTATCTATAAATAGAATACGTGTTAAATTATATATTAAAACACAAAAAATTTCTAATTTCTAATCGATTAGATCAAATTTCAAAGAATCCCACGATTCCATATATTATTAACCGTGTATTTTTTTTTTGTTTAATTATTTAAAATTGTTTAATTCGCGAGGAGCTGGATGAGAAGAAACTCTCGTGTCCGGTTCTGTAGTAGAGATGGATGGAATTGCTAAACAACCATCAACTATAACCCCAAAAGAACCAGATTCCGTAAACAACACAGAGGAAGAATGAAAGGAATATCTTATCGAGGTAATCGTATTTGCTTCGGTAGATATGCTCTTCAAGCGCTTGAACCCGCTTGGATCACATCTAGACAAATAGAAGCAGGGCGGCGAGCAATGACACGAAATGCACGCCGCGGTGGAAAAATATGGGTACGCATATTTCCAGACAAACCTGTTACAGTAAGACCTACAGAAACACGTATGGGTTCGGGGAAAGGATCTCCCGAATATTGGGTAGCTGTCGTTAAACCCGGTAGAATACTTTATGAAATGAGCGGAGTAGCAGAAAATATAGCTAGAAGGGCTATTTCAATAGCGGCATCTAAAATGCCTATACGAACTCAATTCATTCTTTCTGGATAGGAATGTAGAAACAAACGAAAGGGGTTTTTGGGATGAAAAAAAAACAATTGCAGGTTTCTTTTTTTGTTTTGAACAAATAATATTTCTTTTTTTTTTTTTTTTATTTATACCTTTGCATTGAAAAAGAAAAAACCGATAAAAAAATGATATGATTCAACCTCAAACCCATTTGAATGTAGCGGATAACAGCGGGGCCCGAGAATTGATGTGTATTCGAATCATAGGAGCTAGTAATCGACGATATGCTCATATTGGTGACATTATTGTTGCTGTAATCAAGGAAGCAGTACCAAATACACCTCTAGAAAGATCAGAAGTGGTCCGAGCTGTCATTGTACGTACTTGTAAAGAACTCAAACGCGACAACGGTATGATAATACGATATGATGACAACGCTGCGGTTGTTATTGATCAAGAAGGAAATCCAAAAGGAACCCGAATTTTCGGCGCGATCGCCCGGGAATTAAGACAGTTAAATTTCACTAAAATAGTTTCATTAGCACCTGAAGTATTATAGGGGAAGACCTTAATATAGTATTTGAATGAAATTGATTAAATTTATTTAATTTATTAGTAAATTGTTTATCTATCACGTATATATCTTTAATAATTCATAAATATAAAAAAAAAAAGAATTCATAAATATTAAAAAATTCAGAAAAAAAGAAAAAGAGCATGTTGATTATATCAAAATTCGGGGGAAACAAAAATCTTAGTTTATCATGAGTAAAGACACTATTGCTGACATAATAACCTCTATACGAAATGCTGACATGAATAAAAAAAGAACAGTTCGAATACCATCTACTAACATCACTGAAAATATTGTTAAAATCCTTTTACAAGAAGGTTTTATTGAAAACGTGAGAAAACATCAAGAAAGCAATAAATATTTTTTGGTTTTAACCCTACGACATAGAAGAAATAGGAAAGGACCATATAGAACTGTTTTAAATTTAAAACGGATCAGTCGACCCGGTCTACGAATATATTCTAACTATCAACGAATTCCTAGAATTTTAGGCGGAATGGGGGTTGTAATTCTTTCTACTTCTCGAGGTATAATGACAGACCGAAAGGCTCGACTAGAAGGAATCGGCGGAGAAGTTTTGTGTTATATATGGTAATCTTTCTAATAGCCGACACGGTCATATTTGTGAAAAAAGAGAAAGGACAAGTTTATAATATTATCCCTCTTACATTAGTTGATACTTCAAAGCGGTTTTACCTGGAATGAAACAACAAAAATGGATTCATGAGGGTTTAATTACTGAACAACTTACCGATGGTATGTATCTTCCGGATTCGTTTAGATAACAAAAAAATTATTCTGGTTTTTGTTTCGTAAAGGATTTCATGTAGTTTTATACGTATACTACCAGGAAATAGACTAAAAATTGAGGTAAGTCCTTATGATTCAACCAAAGGGCGTATAATTTAGAGACTCCAAAGCAAAGACTTGAATGATTAGGCGGTTTTTTCAATTTCAACATTCTTTCGTGAGGATACAATTCGAAATTAAAAATTTCAAGAAACTTATTTTCTTCCAATTAAGTAGATTCGGTATTAAAAAAAGGAATGACAAATATGAAAATAAGGGCCTCCGTTCGTAAAATTTGTGAAAAATGTCGATTGATCCGTAGGCGGGGACGAATTATAGTAATTTGTTCTAACCCGAGACATAAACAAAGACAAGGATAATCTTTCTAAAACAAAAAGACTCTCGAAATCTAAAGGACCCGATGTACAGATGTACAAATAAATAAATAAAATAAGTAAAAAAAAAAAAACAAAGAATAAGGATCTGTTTTGACATGAATAAGGATCTGTTTTGACATGAAATGGATATATCCATATATCTCTGACTTATATTTATGAGATGATAAAATATGGCAAAACCTATACCAAAAATTGGTTCGCGTAGAAATAGACGTATTGGTTCACGTAAGAATACACGTAGAATTCCCAAGGGAGTTATTCATGTTCAAGCAAGTTTCAACAATACCATTGTGACTGTTACAGATGTACGGGGTCGAGTAATTTCTTGGTCCTCTGCCGGGGC